CGCAATTTCATATCGGATGATACCTTTTTTGTTAGGGATAGTAATAATAATAGTTATTCTATATATTTTGATAAAAAAAAAAAATTTTTTGAGATTGACAATGATTTTAGTGACCTAGAAATTTTTTTTTATAGTTATTGTAGTTCTAGTTATCTGAATAATAGATCTAAAGGTGACAACGATCTGCACTATGATCCTTACATTAAGGATACTAAATATAATTGTACTAATCACATTAATAGTTGCATTGATTCTTATTTTCGTTCTTACATCTGTATTGATAGTAACTTTTTAAGCGATAGTAATAATTCCAATGAAAGTTACATTTATAATTTCATTTGTAGTGAAAGTGGAAAGATTCGTGAAAGCAAAAATTACAAGATAAGAACTAATAGGAATCGTAGTAATTTAATAAGTTCTAAGGATTTTGATATAACTCAAAACTACAATCAATTGTGGATTCAATGCGACAATTGTTATGGATTAATGTATAAGAAAGTCAAAATGAATGTTTGTGAACAATGTGGACATTATTTGAAAATGAGTAGTTCAGAGAGAATCGAGCTTTCGATTGATCCGGGTACTTGGAATCCTATGGATGAAGACATGGTCTCTGCGGATCCCATTAAATTTCATTCGAAGGAGGAACCTTATAAAAACCGTATTGACTCTGCTCAAAAAACTACAGGATTGACTGACGCTGTTCAAACAGGTACAGGTCAACTAAACGGTATTCCGGTAGCCCTTGGGGTTATGGATTTTCGGTTTATGGGGGGTAGTATGGGATCCGTAGTAGGCGAAAAAATAACTCGTTTGATCGAGTATGCTACCAATCAATGTTTACCTCTTATTTTAGTGTGTTCTTCCGGAGGAGCACGAATGCAAGAAGGAAGTTTAAGTTTGATGCAAATGGCTAAAATTTCTTCGGTTTTATGTGATTATCAATCAAGTAAAAAGTTATTCTATATATCAATTCTTACATCTCCTACTACCGGTGGAGTGACAGCTAGTTTTGGTATGTTGGGGGATATCATTATTGCCGAACCCTATGCCTATATTGCATTTGCGGGTAAAAGAGTAATTGAACAAACATTGAAAAAAGCCGTGCCTGAAGGTTCACAAGCGGCTGAATCTTTATTACGTAAGGGCTTATTGGATGCAATTGTACCACGTAATCTTTTAAAAGGTGTTCTGAGCGAGTTATTTCAGCTCCATGCTTTTTTTCCGTTGAACAAAAATTAAATAAAATAGAACGGTTAGTTTATCAGAATTAAACGAAAACCCTTAAAAATTCATTTTTCTTTCAAATCATTTTTTTTATCGATATTCTTGTTTACTACTCAGTAAATCTCTATCAACAAGATAAAAAGTGAATTTTTGTTTTGGGGAAGTTCAAATTAGACTAGACAAACAAAAAAAAGTTCATTTTCCTCCCTTGCTTGCATATGTATAGATAATTCAAATAGAGATAGATGCAGATCTATAGAGAGTCTTCCATCTTTTTGCATTTCCCGAAAATTCCCTGTTGTTGGATCAGACTCTAATCAATTTTGTAGAAATTTGTAATGGAATAAAAATTTTTCTTTATTAATGACTATATTTTATAAGATATAAGACAAAAAGAATAATAAATCTAACAAGGGGATTATGATACATCTAGTTGATAGTTGATTTTGAAAGATGAATAAGTCCATTTATTTAGTTTGGCGTTTCTTGTACCTATTTTTTTATTCTATTTCTATTAGGTTCTATTCTATATATTTCTATTAGGTTGTATATTAGTATTAGATATATATTTACTTAAAGATACTTAGTATAATTATATAATAGATATAATAGAAATAATAAAAATACAAGATATTCTAAGATATCTTTAGAATTCAGAATATAACAATAACAGGTACAAATATTAAATTGAGGTACCCATTTTATGACAACTTTCAATAACTTACCCTCTATTTTTGTGCCTTTAGTAGGCCTAGTCTTTCCGGCAATTGCAATGGCTTCTTTATTTCTTCATATTCAAAAAAATAAGATTTTTTAGATCGGCTGAGACCTAATCATATCACCCCTTTTTTTATTTTAAAAACTTCGATTCGATAAGACCCATTTGGTAGAATATTGTATAACACATAGATTCCTACAAACATAAATAAAAAAAGCTCTTATGCATGTGTAAACGTAAAAAAATTTGCGCTCTTTTGAAAAATGGATCCTCGTCGGGCCGATGTCTGAAATTCCAGTCAATCTATTTATTTGTATGTATATAACTATAGGGGATCATATAAAGGAAGGAGATTTTATTTTTTTAGATATAAACAATTCTATGAATTACTCCTAAGGTAAAGGTTCACAAAAAAAGAGTTTTTGAGAGTTACTTTGAAAAAAAAAAAAGGAAAGTCATATTTTCTCAATTCCAAAAAATTGTATAACTGGATCTAATATATATGAGTTGGCGATCAGAATCTATATGGATAGAATTTATAACGGGGTCTCGAAAAACAAGTAATTTCTGCTGGGCCTTTATCCTATTTTTAGGTTCATTAGGATTCTTATTGGTTGGAACTTCCAGTTATCTTGGTAGAAATGTTATATCGTTATTTCCGTCCCAGCAAATCATTTTTTTTCCACAAGGGATTGTGATGTCTTTCTATGGGATCGCAGGTCTCTTTATTAGTTGCTATTTGTGGTGCACTATTTTGTGGAATGTGGGTAGTGGTTATGATCTTTTCGACCGAAAAGAAGGAATAGTGCGTATTTTTCGTTGGGGATTTCCTGGAAAAAGTCGTCGCATCTTTTTACGATTCTTTATGAAAGATATTCAGTCCATCAGAATAGAAGTTAAAGAGGGTGTTTCTGCTCGACGTGTCCTTTATATGGAAATTCGAGGTCAAGGGGCTATTCCTTTAATTCGTACTGATGAGAATTTTACTACACGAGAAATTGAGCAAAAAGCTGCTGAATTGGCTTACTTCTTGCGTGTACCAATTGAAGTATTTTGAAATGAATTAATTTTAAAAGACTAAATGCTTTGGCAGTAGGAAGAAAAAACGAAAGAATTTCTTTCTTTTTTTTTCAATTGAATATTCATCTATTCTTTTATGCTCGTTTTTTTGATATATTTGATAGAAAAGAAAAGGAGTTTCTTCGTTTCGAAATTAGTATTGATCGAAAAAAGGGGGAATAACATCCCGGAAACCCCATTTGTTCTTGATTCAAGTTGGAAGTGTATTCTGAGTCTATTTCTGTATTCTTTCTAGATTCAAAGCAAAGACTCAGTATTGAATCAACAGCAAAAGAGAAAATGGATTCATAGGCTCACTATATTCTATTCGAATTAGAATAGAAACTCATGCTCGATAGAAATATTAGATCTAATAGAATCAACAAATGAGGTAGGTTCATTAACAATTCACAGATTCAAAATGGCAAAAAAGAAAGCATTGATTCCTTTTTTTTATTTTACATCTATAGTCTTTTTGCCCTGGTTGATCTCTCTCTGCTGTAATAAAAGTTTGAAAACTTGGATTACTAATTGGTGGAATACTAGACAATGCGAAACTTTTTTGAATGATATTCAAGAAAAAAGTGTTCTAGAAAAATTCATACAATTAGAAGAACTATTCCAGCTCGATGAAATGATAAAGGAATACCCAGAAACCGATTTACAACAATTTCGTCTAGGAATCCACAAAGAAACGATCCAATTCATCAAGATACACAATGAGTATCGTATCCATACAATCTTGCACTTCTCGACAAATCTAATATCTTTCGTTATTCTAAGTGGTTATTCCTTTTGGGGTAAGGAAAAGCTTTTTATTCTGAATTCGTGGGTTCAAGAATTCCTATATAATTTAAGTGATACAATTAAAGCTTTTTCGATTCTTTTATTAACTGATTTATGTATCGGATTCCATTCGCCTCACGGTTGGGAACTAATGATTGGTTATATTTACAAAGATTTTGGGTTTGCTCATTATGAGCAAATTTTATCTGGTCTAGTTTCTACCTTTCCAGTCATTCTTGATACAATTTTTAAATATTGGATTTTTCGTTATTTAAATCGTGTATCTCCGTCACTTGTAGTGATTTATCATGCAATAAACGACTAAAAAAAGATTCACTGATCCAATTTTAATCTTTCGTACCTTATACATCATAACAAAATCAAAGTCGTATTTACTTTACTCTTTTTACCCATGAGGGATTCCTTGTATATTTCAACAAAAAAAATTTGATTTTTTTCAGTAAATGTAAATAGCAGAATTGTGGCTAGGGAAGTATATTATCGACCTAGCTAACTTTATTGTAGAAATTTTCGGGATAAATGATTGGACCATGCAAACTAGAAATACCTTTTCTTGGATAAGGGAAGAGATTACTCGCTCCATATCTGTCTCACTCATGATATATATAATAACTTGGGCATCCATTTCAAGTGCATATCCGATTTTTGCCCAGCAGAATTATGAAAATCCACGAGAGGCAACTGGGCGTATTGTATGTGCCAATTGCCATTTAGCTAATAAGCCCGTGGATATTGAGGTTCCACAAACGGTACTTCCTGATACTGTATTTGAAGCAGTTATTAAAATTCCTTATGATATGCAACTAAAACAAGTTCTAGCTAATGGTAAAAAAGGAGCTTTGAATGTGGGAGCTGTTCTTATTTTACCGGAGGGGTTTGAATTAGCCCCCCCCGATCGTATTTCACCCGAGATGAAAGAAAAGATAGGAAATCTGGCTTTTCAGAATTATCGCCCCAATAAAAAAAATATTCTTGTGATAGGTCCTGTTCCTGGTCAAAAATATAGTGAAATAACCTTTCCTATTCTTGCTCCGGACCCTGCTACTAATAAAGATGTTCACTTCTTAAAATATCCTATATATGTAGGTGGAAACAGGGGAAGGGGTCAGATTTATCCTGATGGTAGCAAAAGTAACAATACAGTTTATAATGCTACGGCAGGAGGGATAATAAGTAAAATTTTACGAAA